TGTATCTCCTTCATAAAGGATTTCCCCATAATGTCCATGAACAGTTGCTCCTGGAGTGGCCAAATAAGGCTTAGCTGATCGTATTACCACAGAGTCAACTTGAATAATTAGAACTTGACCTGATTTTAAATGCGGTCCTTTTTTTGCTATACATACATTTTGACAAAGAAACTGCCCAAGATTAACGATTGTATATGTCTCTTCACAATAATTGTAATGGAGAAAATACCAATTCAAATTGAATGGATTTAAAATGATGTTACTACATGAATAGGGATTATAAATTTGACCATTTTCATCCAGTAAATAATATTGAAGTATTTGAAAAATATTTTTTAAATTGTCCAGTTGCAAATAGTTAGTTACCAAGATCTGATTATGGGTTATTAAATAGGAAAATAAATCGAAATGATAAATTGGAAAGCCTGTTCCTAAGGGGCCTAAAGAATTCCTAATTGGAATTAGGGGGTCCTTTTTGATTGATTCTTTTATCACATGGGGAGATTTTACATCGTTGAATGGGCCTATTCGAGAACAATTGGATGATGACAAAATGATCAAAGATTGAGATTCCTTATTTCGATTCAACAATGTATGAATAGTTCCTTGATTTGGATTAAGGGATTCTTGAATCCTTGCTTTTTTATAGGAATAAATGGAAGAAAACGGATTAACATTAGCGCGATCTGATCCATTCTCAGAAATCAATCCTGAACCCGGCAGATCGTTCCTTTTTCGGGTATATGAAATAGGTGACTTCGCTAAGTCGATTCTTAGAAAATCTCTAATCAAACCATTTGTCCTTATTTCAACAAAAGAAGCACAGGCCTTTTCGATCTTTTTGTCTTGGTCCCAATTCAACATTAAACAAGTCCGAACTAATTGAATACTTTTGTCCCAAATTTCCAGAATTGGGTCGTAATAAAGGATATAATTGACAACCCGAAGTTGTAGATTATCACTTTCCTGCAAGAGATCCGCCGGGAAAAGTCTTCCTAAATTTATACCATCCGTTTTTTTATATGGGACTACAGGTTGAACCAAAACAAAATACTTTTTTTCATACCTGGAAAGTTTCATTCGTTGGATATAGAGCCAATTTTTCAATTTTTTGTATTCTTTGGAATTTTGTTTTCCCCCTCCTGGTGGTATCAATCGGAATGCCTTATTTGTCTTTCCAGGAAAATGGATATCTCCAGAAAATATTATCAGTTTAATTTTTTCTGCTTTTTTCTTCACGCGGACCAATCCGCCTACTCGACTTCTTCTATTTAAAGTGATTTGTGTATCTACCCCAATAATACTATTGTGCCGTACCATTATGGAAGAAGATTCGGCCAAAATGTGGACTTCCGCGGGAATAAAAAAAAATGGATTTACTTCCTTTTGGTATTTTGGCCAAAATACCTTGACTCCTCGATACTCAATCAAATCCTCTTCGTTGACGATTGAATTCAGTTCTCTAGTCTCATATTTAGTAAGTCCCGAGCTCTTTCTTATATATCGAGGATCATCGAAATAAGCAAGAATACTATTTCTACGGAGAATACCATTTCTGGGGATTTCAATTGCTATACCTGAAGAAGGTATTAGTTGGTTCTCGCCTTCTTGAATCGAGTCGAGTGGGATGATGACTCTATTTCTTCTCCTCTTTGCCAATAAATCAGAATTTCCCTCGAGAATGCCCGGATATCTGAGATTACAACGACCAGTACATGTCATTCGATTCAGTTCTGAATAATAAGGAATCCTATCTCCTTTTTTATTTTTACCAGAAAAATACGAACTAAAAAATTTGTGTCTCGCTTGATTATTAGTTACTGAGGGGTTAGAAATGTATCTTCGCTTAACAGAAAGAAAATAAGCGTTCATTTGATCTTGATCCTTGTGGATCGAACAGGGGCCTAGACTAGCTCTCCAGGGCTCCCCTAATAATATCCATAAATGACTTGTTTTTGGTAAGAGATGAATATTACCATATGTAAATTCAGGGGCATGGTACACATCAGTATTCCAGTGCATTTCGCCCTCTAAGTCAGAATAAATATGTTTTCGAACCTTCTCTTTCAAATTCAAAGTGGATGTTCTCGTGCGAATCTCAGCAATGACTTGTTCTGATTCTACATATTGATCGTTTTGAACTAAAAGAAAACTTTTGGGCGGAATACACACATTGTGTATAATATCTTCACTCTCAATAGTTACATACAAGTCTCTAGAACATAGAAAAGCAGGATGTCCATGACGTGTACGTGTCGGATGAACCAAATCCTCATTGAATTTGATTTTTCCATTAGAAGGGGCTCGCACATGTTCTGCAGTACCCCCTGTGAATACTCCGCCAGTATGAAAAGTTCTTAATGTTAATTGAGTGCCCGGTTCTCCAATAGATTGACCTGCAATAATACCTACAGCTTCTCCCAATTCGACCAGGTCGTCATGAGCCGGACTTCGGCCATAACATAATTGACAAATCCAAGATGTACTCCTACAAGTAAAGGGGGTTCGAATAGAGATTGGTTGTGCTCTAAAAGTTATGAATCTATTGACAAGTCCAACCCCAATATCTTGATTTCTAGTAGCAATGCATCGCGAACCTATATATATATCATCTGCTAATACACGGCCAATTAATGTTTGGATAAAAATCCTGTCCGCCATCATTCCATTTCGAGGACTTACAGAAATACCTCGAACGGTGCCACAATCTGTTCGACGTACAACAATGTGTTGCACTACTTCAACAAGTCTGCGCGTGAGATATCCTGCATCTGATGTTCGTATAGCGGTATCCACAACCCCTTTACGGGCTCCATAGCAAGAAATAATATATTCTGTTAAAGAGAGTCCTTCGCGTAAATTGCTTTGAATGGGCAAATCAATCATTTGCCCTTGGGGATCCGACATTAATCCTCTCATACCTACTAATTGATGTACCTGAGATGCATTTCCTCTGGCTCCCGAAAAAGACATTATATGGACTGGATTAAAAGGATCGGTCATCCGAAAATTAGGATTCATTTCTTGTCGCAAATATTCACTTGTGGCATACCATATCTCGATCGATTGACGTAATTTTTCTACCGCGTGTACATTCCCAGAATGATGGTGTTTTTCCAAAATAAAACTTTGTTGTTCAGCGTCTTGAACTAGCCATCTTTTAGAAGGTATTGTTAAAAGATCATCAATTCCTAATGAAATGGATGCGGCGGTAGCTTGTCGGAAACCCAGAGTCTTTACTTGATCCAGGATATGTGATGTATATCCTATTCCATAGTGATCAATAAATCGACTAATAAGTCGTTTCATGGCAGTTCCGTCTATCACTTTATTGTGAAAGACCTGAGTGGGCCGTTCTGCCATCAGTACCTCCATATTGCGTTGTGCTGAGTAGAATTTGACAATGGGTTTGAGTCAGTGATTGGAAAACTTCCTTTTCTAGATCTTGATTCACGTAGAAATTCCGCAATTCTAGTCCTAGTTAACCCGGCGAGATTCGAATTCCCCCTGGCAGCATAGAATTACAACAGCCCTGCCAAAACCCCTGTATGGCTTCTTCTATTTCTCGATAAAGAGAAATATGACCAAGAGTGGTTCGAATATATATATAAAGAATTTCTTTTTTTATACTTCTTACTATTAGATAGTGTCCATAAATCTCATAATAGGTCCCCAAAGATTCATAGTGAATTTCGATAGGAACTTCTCTTGCAGCAATAACACGTTGATCTAGTCGCCATCGCAACCACAAAGGACTACCTAAATTGATTCGTTTTTGCCGATAAGCTCCAATTGCATCATAGGCATTACAAAAAAAGGGTTCTTTTTTTTTTGTATACTTATAGTTATTATCTTCATTTTGATAGTTTCTACTATTACATGGATTATACCTATTTACACAAATACCCCGACGATTTCCACTCGTTAAGACATAGAGTCCACTAAGCATATCTTGAGTTGGTGCAGAAATGGGATCTCCAATAGTTGGAGACAAAAGATTCATATGAGAAAACATAAGTAAACGTGCCTCTGCTTGAGCCTCTAAAGATAAAGGCACATGAACAGCCATTTGATCCCCGTCAAAGTCCGCATTGAAGCCCTTACAAACTAATGGATGTAAACAAATAGCACGCCCTTCCACTAAAATGGGGAGGAATGCCTGTATGCCTAATCTATGCAGAGTAGGCGCTCTATTCAGTAATACAGGATGGTCATCCAGAATTTCCTGAAGTATTTCCCATACAATAGGTTTTTTTTTCCGAATTTGACTCTTAGCAACTCCTATGTTCGAAGCAAGATGTTTTCTAATTAGGTCACGAATTACAAATGCCTGGAAAAGTTCTATTGCAATTTCGCGAGGTAATCCACATCGATGTAATGAAAGTGAAGGGCCTACGACAATCACTGACCGCCCTGAATAATCGACCCGTTTACCAAGCAGAGTCTCGCGAACTCTTCCTTCTTTGCCTTCAATTACATCTGAAAGCGACTTGTAAATTCTATTATGATCATCCCTCATTGGCTGTCCGCAGATTCCATTATCAAGAAGTGCATCCACGGCTTCTTGTAGCAATTTTTCCTGAGATATTATTAATTCTTCTGGCGTAGCTATACTTGTTGTTAATAGATCTGTAAGAGTATTATTCCGATAGATAATTCTTCTATAGATTTCATTAATATCCGAGGTCACTAGTTTATCCTCATCTATATGATAGATTGGTCTCAACTCAGGAGGAAGAACTGGTAATAGACACAAAACCATCCATTTTGGTTCTATATTTGTTCGAATAAAATGCTTAGCCAATTCCATGCGTCTAAGCAAAAAATCTTTTCTTCTTCCAACTTTTCTATCTTCCCATTCATTCCCTGTGGGTTCCTCTTCCTCCAATTCTTTCCATTCTACCAATGAATAATCTATAATCATTCGTAAATCTAGATTTGCTAATTGTTGTCTGATAGAACCCCCCCCGGTAGACATCTCTCGATTTCGAAATGTATCG